AAACCTCACCGATTTTTAATGCCCGAACCATGATATGAAATAAGTCGATAAAGCATAAATCGACTTTCTAAAATTAGAAACCAATCGGTAAATGACCCATATGTGACTCGCTCAAGGTAAGATCTTATTATTGCATAGTCTCTCATTAGACAACCACTATCTCTATATCATTTCTCATAGAAAGTGCGTATACACTTAACAAAACGTCTTCTTCTTTGAAGAATAAAGAGGGAAAGAAATAAAAAAAAAGTCTAGTCTTTCTCAGTATCTATCTATAAAGATAGTAAGAGCTCATTCCATTGATTGAAATAGAAAATTTCGGAAGAATTTTAGGTTAGAAGAAATTTCCAATCATCGGAATCCCTTTCTTTTCGAAATACAAACACGGGAATCACTGAAATATCTCTTTGAGAGAAAGAGTATGATTCATATCATAGATAACTCCATTGGAGTCCAATGGGATTCGAAATTCAGAGATTTTGATTTTAAATAGTTCAAAACGCGTTGCAGAACGATCTATAAAACAATTGATACGGTTTGATTCCTCAACTCAATTAGTAGTACTTCTAGAGCCCACTTCTTCCCCACACTACGAGTGAAAGGGAAAATGTAAAGACTACCATTAAAGCAGCCCAAGCGAGACTTACTATATCCATGTGAATTATGTCCCCTATCTCTATAAATACGAAGGAATTTTTCCATTATTCCTCCCTAATAATAGTGGAATCCATGGCGCAGAGTCAAAAAGGGATTCTGACCGAACACTATCGAGAAACCAATCCAATAAATCGATTATGATTTCGAATCGGGAAAGATTAAACACAAGCAAAATACGTAGTAAGACCCGAAGGGAATGGGAACATGTAGGAATAAGAATAATAAGGCCTATTCTTTTTTTGTTTTGTTGACCTTAGTAAGTAAAAACAGACAAGGGAGAAATCCCGAAAAACCAGAAATCTCTATCTATTACAGACCTCTATTTCCCCATTTGATCCGGTACCCCCCTTCCCCATTATCGCTCTGAAAGAGGGGGCTTGTCTAGGGGTTGCCGCAAAGAAATTCTTTCTGTTTGCCCCTTTTTCTATAAAAGTCAATTATCAATCCAATCTAATATTGGTTGGATACCTGAGCACTCGGAGATTCTCGCGAGTCCGTCGTATATTGCACCTCCTTCCAAAACTCTTAATTGAATCAGATTTCCTATTCAGGCTCTACAATCTGATTCAAGATCCAGTCATTAGACACTCCCTTAGTAATAGAAGGGAATCGTGAAGTCTTGATAGACCCTCTACCAGTAGATTCGAATATTTCCTTGAATCCTAGATGCGAATGAGCATTCACACTCTTTTTGTTTAGAAAACCCTCAGACCACATGCTTAGAATCAACAAAGCATTAACAGTCTGTTTCCTCTGCTTCTAACGGGGAAGAATTCTGCGAGTTCTATAAGCGGAACCGAAGAGAAAAAGAGATTTCGAGTTTTTTTGTTGATCAGGCGACACCCGGATTTGAACTGGGGAAAAAGGATTTGCAGTCCCCCGCCTTACCACTCGGCCATGCCGCCAAAATAATACAAAATAGATGAAAATTTTCCCAGATTGCTGAAGTTTTATTGTACTTGGATTTTGACTCCTGTTTTCCTTAATTCTTTTCCTAAAAGAAACACCCTTTTTGGATTTTATCCATCCCTTCGATTGATTGTATAGTATTGGAAAATCCACAATGCTAAAAACATTCTCTGGCTTTTCTATTGAGAAATCAAATGTGGATTTTCAGCCGACAAACTTGAACCATTAACTATTGACTGCTTAGTTCGAATTAATGACAATTCTGGGATTTGAATCGCAAATTGTGTTTTCCTAATGACATAAGAAAATACAAATTGAGACAGAACTAATCAGTATTTATTTTTTCAATCAAAAAATCCTTCTCAATTTCAATTATAACAAAACATATCAGTATATGTAAACCCCAGAACATAAATTGTTACACAGATATCTATTATTTAGATATATTGTCTATAGGTAATTATCAGAAAATTATCCTACTTCACTTCAATTTTGCATTAAATAGAAATTCTCTTTTGATAGAACACGACCCGGACTGTCCCGAATAGAACCAGCAATAAAAGAGAAGTCGGATATTATAGCTATCCGCATACGTGTTTAATAAGTGCAACCCTTCTTATACACTTCAAATCATATTCTATTCAAAAATCAGTAAAGTAAAGTAGAAATATTTCTTTTCTCTGCGAATCGTTTTTTTTTTTTTTTGAATAACGAAATCTCTAACATAAAGACGGTTAAGTGCTAAAAAAATGGATCCTATGTTGTTTCTGATTTTTCTGTCTTTGTATTTATCTCCCAAATACCGAATCCTTTTATTTTTCTCAAATTCAAATATGTAATATCATAATAATGGTATAATTGAAATCCTTTTTGTTTTGCTATTATATACAAAACCTTATGACTTTAACTTTAATAAGTCTAAGCGACAGAATTC